CTGGTTCAAAGCCCTATTTTAGATAATAGGAAAAATCCCATTTCATTCGGGTTTTCTATTCTGTCCTTATCCCCACTGAGGGAAGTAGCTAACCTAACTTCATATTATGGATTAGTAAGGATCCACTGGGTGGGAGGAATCAAACTCAACGTTGCGAGCTCAAAAAGTGATCCTGGAAGGCCCACGGGTAAGCAAAGATTCTAATTCGAGATTGGCAGAGAAACGGCCCGTGCGAGCACGAACCAAAGGAAGGTGCCAAGCCGAAGTGTACAAATCTCATAGGTCTATATCTGCTCAGTCTCTGTTAGCAGCTTCAGTAGGATTCTGGTCTTTTCTTTCTTTCCTGCGAGTGTTGAAGTGGGGAAGTCCGGATCAATCCGTCGAAAGAGACGCCATCTCTCAGTCTAAATGGAAGTAGACCAAGTAGTTTCATAGGAAGAAATGTGAAAGTAGGGGCTGCTAAGCGCCCAGACCCATGGGAGGTGAGGTGAGATAGTCAATGAATGGGGTGGTAGATTCTGGCGCAGTGTCAATTGAGAAAGCGATTGTGACTCTGACCTTCTTATCGGCTGCTGGTCTTGAAGTCTCGCTAACTACTTGGATACCTTCTCTCATTCCTCGGAACGAAAAAGCGAGAGTACATTCTCCTTTTTAGTGCATTTCAGCTGCGTCAGCAGTTTCTTCTTTCTTATTCCCTTTCCTGTGTTCATTTTCAAGTGGTGGATAGGATGAACTTACTGGCCGTTGGTCCTTCTCTTCTCTTTCTTATTAGTAATCTTGTTCAAGTGAGAGGGACTGACATCTTCTTTTCATTTCTTTCATATCTCCCTTGATTCTGTTTCAGTTTGAAGTAATAGGGAGGCTTGCAGACCTTACAATTGTCTTTGTTAAATACTTTTATGACCGACTGACTTGAATCTGCTTGCCATTGGTCCTTATCTTATCTTTAAGATAATGGTAAGAGTGGTAATGTAGGGCTAGGGGTATAGAATGGAGAGCCTTTGTAGGCCGATAGGTTGATTGAGTCAGTACACTTGACGTATGCTTCTAGAAAGAAAAAGAATGAGATTCAGCTCTGATCACCACCACCGGATGCATTTTTCTTGATCTTCTCGGACTCCAGTAAAGTTTATGCGTTGGGCCTAGAAAGCGGTAAACGTCAGCAATGAGTGCTTCGATTGTATTAAATTCTTCTTCTCGATTGGGGAAAGTCCGTTACATGCTAAGACGCACCAGATCTATGATCTCTATTTTCTACAGAATCGTCTAGCGAGAAAACTCTTTCACTAATCTTTCTTCTTGGCACTTTCGGTCTTCTGCAGAATAGTAGCATTGCATCGTCAATTCACAATTGATGTGGAGAGCTTGTTCAAAGAACTCGAGTCAACACGCCACTCTGCACCTTGTGTGAGCTAGACGAAGAAAGCACAAAGTACTTACCCTACATATGCAGGAAAGAAAGTGAACTATGGATACCATAGCTACTCGGGGCACTTGGCGTCATTCTCACCCCTAATGCTTCTTTCTATTCGGATTCTATTTGAAGGTTTTTCTCCGGATTATATTTTTTTTATAAAATGAAAAAAGGGGGGCTTTGTTCCCTCGTACTAATAGCTGAACAGTTGTAGAATTAATGTGGTCAGCATAACACAAGTACTCTTCGCCCGTTGTGGAATCATGCAAAAAAGAGACGAAAAAAGACGGGTTTTGTCAACTTTTTTACACTGTTTAGACATCTAACAGCCAGAAAGATAAAGCAGCTTTGATAACTAAGAAAGCAGTCTATGGGATCCTTTTTAGCAAGAATAGCAATTGGATTAGGATAGATGGCATGTCTCATTAGCCGGCACTGGCTTTCGATTCGGGGAAAAACTAGACTAATCCGTGTAGGAGAAGTTTAAGTGGAAGCAGTGGAGGCAGAAGGGCGAAAATCCCCACCACTCTCCCTGAAAGTAGCTAATTCAAAGCAGAACGAGAACAGATGGCTTGCACGCTCTACCTTTTCATCTCTTGCAACATCTCATCTGCAACTATCACTTATCGATTTCTTGCACCTATATCTTATGTTGGGTACAGAAAGGGATCAAGAATAGGGTGGATTCACCAAAGGGTATTGACACCCCAGGGCAAATCACACCTCGACCTGCCTTGGGCAAAAAAGTCTCCGTGCGGATCACCTAGGGGCAACTCGTACCGGCTTCTAACAAGTCGAAGAAGCACTCTTTCCTTCAGTCAACCCATCTCCTTTGGTTTAGTGGAAAGAAAACTCTCCTAGCTGAGTTGATGTACCGATATGAAATCTCCTGCCCCTTCAACCTAAGGAAGTCCGGCAGTACCCGTCTCATCAAAAGCCAGCAGTACCTCTTTCATCAAAACAAAGGCCCTCAGAATAAGCGAAGTAAACCGTGAGTTAAGCGTCCCTCGCGTTTACCGTGAGAAGAGTTTCACGCGGCGGCTAAACGCACCTATTTTTGGCAGCCTATTCGTAGACAAAGAAAGCCGATTCGCTAATCCTTATTCCTTTACTTTGAATCAAGGTCTTACCCGAGGAAGAGGGAAGCAAGCAAAGCTTGCCCCGGATCGTAGGGGAAAGAGTGTTGTAACCGAAGTAGACTACCGAACGGGTGTGGGGGAGAATATCGTCAAAGATTGAGCTAATTCGAATCCCTCTCACAACAAGAGCTAACCGTAGCAGTCTAAGGCCGAGATGAATCAATTCGAAAGCTGTTCTTCACGTTTATGATCTGAAAGACCCGGACAGAAGAGTCATACTACTACGGAAAGGGAAGTGAAAGCAAGCCTGTAAGGGGAGGGGGAGGGCAAACTTCCGACATTTCACTGATTTCTCCTTATCTTTAGGACATTGCTTTACTTGAGGGCATGCTCGTGTACCATACGCTTTCATCGATGGAAGCACAACAGAAGGTGCTTCAATCTTTCCTATGGGTATTCTGATGGGCGGGGCTCGGGATTTGATAGTAAGCATGAATCTAAGGAGATCTTGCAGAGTAGTCAGCTGGATCTCGCTCATGTCTCTATAGCACCTGACTATGTCGCCTATATTTAGATTGGCTTTATTCTCTCTGAAATTAGCAGTTATATCATCCACCAAAGATATGGAGGTTAGAAACGCAATTGCCCTGTGATAATGGTGTTCTTCCACACCAAAGCTCCCACTGCAAAAGCGGTAACCCCATTTACCAAACCATGAATGACCATAAGCAACTCCATGCAATAGCCTAAGATCCATTGACCTCTTTTGTGATTCATCCTCCAGAGTTATTTTCCTACAAAAGCAACATTAAAATCGCTCATCATAAGAGATAAACCGAACATTAATCAGGTTAACCCAAACAAACCGACAAGTTATCAAATATCGTCAGATTTCAAGCCAACCCAAATTGGTTTCTCGCAAGAAGGATAAACAGGTCTATCCGATTTGTTTATTTTCCATCGAATTACTAACCTAGCATCGTTTTTTTGGGGTAAAACCTAACTTCGAGTTTTAGCAATTTTTTAGGGCAAAACTTACCGAGTATGCAGGTTAACACAAAAACGATCCCAAAGATCCATAATCTCTCTCCCATGAAGGTGCTTGGACCCACCTTCAATCCCATTGATACCGAGCAAGTGACCGAACCCGTTCGAATGGACCATTCCATGCAGGTCCGGGTCAGTGGATCTGTGCCTTACCCGCGGGGGCTTCTCATTGAGTCATTTCCGTAGTCAGGGAGGGATCGATATCTTGGTCCATGGGCCCATTCTCAATTAGTCTTCCTGGACTATGTTTCTTACCCACCCGAACCATCCCTGCTAGCATAAAAACAAGTTCGGGCAGTGAGTCACATGTTGGAATGTCAGGATGTGGAATTTTTTTATTGAGATTAGATTAGTGATTAGTCACACCTACCGTAACCTATATTGGTAAGGTTAAGCAGCTGACTTAGCCCCCGTCTTCTTAAGGAGGTCTTTCTCACAGGACGGAGATAGGTTATGCAATTATGACTTATTCAAGAGGTCCTCCCTTCCCTACTGGAGCGCTAACTCCTATTTTTTTGTAGAGAATCCTTGTGTAGTGTATTCTACTGGTATAGAATCTTTGTGCGCTGACTCCTACGAATATACCGAACTAGTCCATCCATTTTGATTCGATTCACTGTTCCTCGTCCAATCCCTCTCGTATCAATCCTTCGGATCTGCCTTTCCCTGGGTTACTTTTGTAGCTGTTGTTTCATCCCCCTATCTAACGAGGGAATTGAGCTGGTGAATCACAGCTTATTTCTCGAGTGATCCCTTTGTAAGTGTAGCTAAAGCAGGGGCGATAGCCCCTTTTTAAATATCTTTCCTATCTTTCTTACTTCGTTTACCAGCTTGGAATATCACTGATAACCCTTCATATGTCATTCGTTGTTATCTGTTGATTTCCCTGTGTTTGCCGATCACTGATGTAATGGCTGTTCCGTCCTTTCTTTCCTCTGAGTTGGCTTGCAGACCAAGGAGGATCAACGTCTCATTGTATTCCAGTTAGTTTCACAGCTACCCCTTCCCCTACATCTTCTTTCTTCTTCTCTGTATCTTTCGCTGTTGGCCAGCTTGAATCGTAGTTTTCTCTTATGGGAAGGGCGGACGAAGCCACTTTCACTTTGGCAAACAGGAACCAGCCAAGTGAAAAAGAAAGGTGATGGGAAATTTCCAATTAGATCGAGATTCTTCTTTCTTCTTATGGATAGAGGTTAGGTTATCTTTGCCAGCTCGATGCCACAAAGGTTTAAAATGGGGATTCCTTGGTGCCGTTCGCTTGACTTGAGGTCAGTCCTTTCAACTAGCCTAGACCCATCATATGGGGAGCTTTAAATGGTGCCTAGCCTTTCGAAAGGAAGCCTGTCTGTCTGTTAGTATGGACTATAGAATAGAATTCTTTTATCACTGCTAAGCAATAAGTCTCAGCTAGGGCACAGGAGAACTGAGGTCGGGGGGGGTGAAATAAGATAGATTAGCAAACTCGTTCGATTCCAGATTGGCGAGTCAGGGGGATCTTATTACCAAGGATCGATCAGGGATAAAGAAAAAAAGGGTTCCGGCCGGGCTAAAGGTTTCAAATCAAGGTGTAGGTGGGCATATCCATGTTTGGGCATTTCACATGATGAGTAGAGCGATGGGTCTTCCTCTTGCAATCGAGAGAGGCAAATAGGCGGAAATCGGTACACTTTTAGTACGGTGGTATGCGAGCAGCAAAACAGTATATGCAATAAAGAAATACGACCAAGCTCACTCATCATAGTACGGTAAATAAGCACAAGCAGCAGCAAGGAAAGAAAGCCAGCTAGCCCTTATAGTGCCCGAAGCGAGATCGGAGTAGGAAGACCATGAGCGGAAAGGAAGAAAGCTTCAATGCCAAGAGCAGATAGGATAAGAGCTGCTACGGTGGGGGAACCTCACCCAGTCAATCCTAGGAGTAAGCCCTTTTACTAAGAAGTAGAAGTTCACATGCCCATCTTTTCTCTTGCATGCGCCTTCGTTCCTCATTAATTCAAATCAAAGTAAGCGACATCGCATCGGGAAGGGATAGGGATAGCGCATTTGCTTGGTTGGCGGCTGGCTAGCTTAGCTCTCGTCCTGTAGCTGCTGCTTATCGACCGGCAGACCGGCTACCAGCAGCAAGAATTGAATCTTTTGAGCCTTAAGTTCTTCTTGCCCCAGTTTCACTATCTCTTTCACTTCTTCGATTCCCCTTGAAGTAGGGGGTTTCAGTGGGAACGAGATCAATCAATGAAGGGTCAAGAGAAAGAAGAAAAGAAGACTAATCTGGATATTCCCGAAGATGCTTGACTTCGAGTTCTTGGAGTGACAGCTTTGTAAACAAGGGTCCCTTACTTTTGAGTTTCGAAAATGCATCTTTCTTTCTCCCATGCTTTTCATTGGTCAACAACCAAACCAACCACTAATTCTTCCTTCACTACTAATCCAGGAAGAAGTCTTGTCTTCTTCTGTTCGGAATCCATTTTTATCAAAAGAAAGACTCAAAAATAATATAAATAATAATATATAGAATATAGAAAGAATTGCTTAAATAACTCAGCGATCTAAAATCATAGTCACGATCTACTAAAAGTAAAGTTGAGCACCCGGACCAGACAGAGGTGGCCGAGAATCTTATGTCAAAAGGACCAAGGATGATCTTTTCGGAAAGGAGGAGTAGGAGGAGTCAGACGGAATCAAATGATTACGAGATAGACAATGAGACCAGGGAGAGCAAGAGCACTTAGACAATTCACTTTGAGTACAGGAAAGTCTGCTGGTAGGAATTCCTCAGGGCGTATTACGGTTTTTCACCGAGGGGGTGGCTCGAAGCGATTGCTGCGAATAATTGATCTGAAACGAAGCACTTCCTCTATGGGCATTGTAGAGAGTATAGAATATGACCCTAATCGTTCTTCTCAGATCGCTCCAGTACGATGGATCAAAGGGGGCTGCCAGAAAAAAATGAACACGATCGAGAAGTTCGCTCCGCCGCGCAAGATCCTCGAACCTACCACGAACACCATCAGCGGCCTCTTTTCGTTCTCTTTCCTGCCCGGGAAGGTGGATAAAAGAAAGGTAGCTTGCTTCTCTCCTGGACTGATGGCCGCTTATGTAGTGGTCGGCCTTCCTACCGGAATGCCTCCTTTGTCTTCGTCTAAGAGCGCCTTTGCTAGTAAGGGCGCAGGAAGCACAAAAACTTTAGTGAAGGACGTCTTCTTCTCTGCCTTCTCCTCTCCAAAGGCCAAGAGAGAGACTGCATCCCTTGCCTTCGCTAGCTCTTTTGGTTTCCCAAGGATAGCGGTAGCTGGGGCAAAGCCCGCTTTCTTCGCTCCGCGAATGAGACAGAAAGTGAGAGGAAAAAGCACGTTCTCTCTTTGCGAGGTCCAAAAGGGGAGAACGCATAGCATTCTCTGGGCACATAGGATCAAAGGTAAAGCAGGGCTTTCTTGGCAGAGTTTTAGGCGGCAAGATACTTTAGGGCTTGTTGGAGCTGCTGGGCATAACAAATCGAAGCCGAAGACGGATCAAGGTAACTTGCCTGCCAAGCCGATAGGCGAAAGGGCGAAGCAACTCAAAGCTCTCCGGGGTTTGAGGGCGAAGGATGGAGCGTGCAAAGTCGATCGTGCACCTGTCGTGTGACCCGTTGGTCCTAAGCAATGTCTTGCGCGAAGCGACCCACCTAGAAAGAGCTCTCCTTTATCTGGGGGCACTAAAATGAAACTTCGATCAGATGCGGGTATAAAATCCCGCCGCTGAGATGTCCAGCGGATTCCTGAGCCTTGACGAAAGGTCGGCCACCTTTTTTTTACGGAGAGCAAAAGGCCCGGGGCATAGCAGGATGAACCAATGTGAATGAGTGTAAGCTTCGTTGCCCGAACACGATTGGTGCTGACCACACTAGGTGCTACCGCGGTAGCAAGAGAGGCCAGGCAATGACAATTGAGAGGTTGTCACTGAACATTTCTAGTCACACGGGAA